ATGGGTTTCGTTCTAGTGCCCGGAAATAATATTCCAAAGCTTTTGTATGTTCTCCATTGCTTGTGTGTATAAGGCCTATGTTATAGAGTATATAACTTCGATCATAAGGATCAATTTCTGGTCGCGTAGCTTCATAATAATTCTGTAAAGCTTCCGCATAATTTCCTTCGGATTGAGCCGACATCCGTTACGGTCGTTCATTTTATTCAAAAAATCTCCGTTCCAGAACCGTACGTGAGATTTTCATCTCATACGGCTCCTCCCTTCTGTGCATAGTACTAAGGGGAATAAGCCATGGAATCCAAATTTCCCTATTATTCTCATTATGAACTGACAGGAGCTGGTATTTTTACAAGAAATCTCTAGCCAGCCTTCCCGCAAGAGGTTTTTTCTTAACACCAATCAATCGTATTAGTGCTAGATAGAAATGGTAACTCCAACGATTTCTTTGTCCTCAACGCCTACTATTTCCAGGAATTAGTCACTTCAACGATCTTTGATGGTTATACGGGTATCCAAAGTACGAACGAGATGGATGTTTGTTGTCCCAACCATTCTTGTTAGTCCCGATACCGATAAGGAAAAGGGTAATTTATAACAAAGTTTTCGTGTTGTTGATTCCTAGTGTAGTGCTTCTTCCCCTATGCCGCCTATTGGTACTAGTAGAGTAGGATTGACTCACAATACAGAACCTATAGGTGTAACCTTTCGTTCAATACTAAAATCGACAATTCAAGTATCTGAGGCTGGATCAATCGAGGATACACGACAGAAGGAATTGTTCTATCTCCAAACTTTACCTTCACTAAGCGTAGCTTTATTTCAAAAATTTTGTTCTTTCTCGCGTCTTTTTCTCGTAAGACTGAAGTGAGGGCTAAAAAAGAAAAAAACAAGAAAAAAGAATCAAATCACACCATCTCTGTAATAGGTAAATGCCTTTTTTTCTCCTGAAGTTGTCGGAATTATTCGTAATAAAATATTGGCTATAATTGAAGAGGTCTTATCAATAAAATTTCCATTTATCCGAGATCTAGGCATAATTAGCAATCCATTCTATAATTCTTCTCATTACCCCCTCGGGGAAAATGATCCCACAAACAAAGGAATTGTACAGTACAAAATAACATAAAAACAGAAAAATTCTAATAAAAAGATGTATACCCTCTGCTCAAAATGTACCCTTTTCGAACAAAGAGAGATAGGAGACTTTTGAATCAGATTGAATTTTATATAAATTTCGTAGTATACAAATAAATGCACGGAACTATTACTATTTCATTTAAGTTGAATAACCAAGGACTTTATTTTACTATGGATTCTTATAACTCGAGTCTGATAACTCGAGAAATTTGGATTTGGTTATGATCCAAAGAGAAAAAGGGATGGAATAATCATTATACAATTGAATGAAATGAAATAGAAAAATCCACGGTACGATTCATGAATTTCTAATAAATAGATCTATGGGGTATATCATAAGAGAAGTTGTTAATAAATATGAAATTTGAAAGGAATTTTTTATTCCTATGGAACCGTTGATTGGTCGTGTCTGTACTGGAATAAAATAATATGAATAACTCGCAATTCACTCGGTTTCTGGTCAATAATAAGATTATGTAGGAGAGATGGCCGAGTGGTTCAAGGCGTAGCATTGGAACTGCTATGTAGGCTTTTTGTTTACCGAGGGTTCGAATCCCTCTCTTTCCGTTTCTGTTAATTCACCAGCGTTACCGACCGCAATATATCAAATCAAATAAAAATTGATATCATTATTCCAACAGCTTTATTTGATAGAGAATCTTTATTCCTAATTACTGTAGTACGCATACGTAAAATACAAATATCGCGGAAAGAGCAAAAAAGAAAAAAAAAATCCTACTACGTATCTATTTGTGATACGTGAATGATAAAAATGCGGATCAAGGCCCTTAGATCTATTTACTTCGTTGAAAAGGGGACATAATTGTCTGAACCCCTTTCCTTGTTATGTTCTTTAGGTTCAAGTCTGACGGGAATAATATTCTACGACTAACAGCTCATTTATTTTTAAGCCGATCCATTTACTATCTATTATTTGATTTACTAATCCTTTATATTGGAATGAGTCAATAGTCAAATGGTTTGGCAATTCCTCGCGAGGGGCTGAAGCAATAGAATTTTGAATCAGAGCTTTCGATCTTTGTTTATCCTTCGTAGTAATAATATCTCGGGGTTTGCAACGATAACTTGGTATATCCACTATACGACCATTAACTAAAATATGTCTATGGTTAACTAATTGCCTGGCTCCAGGAATGGTCGAAGCCATACCCAATCGAAAAAGGATGTTATCCAAACGCATCTCAAGTAGTTGTAGTAAAACCTGGCCTGTTGACCCTTTTGCTTTTCTAGCGATATGCACATATCTAAGTAATTGTCGCTCTGTCAGACCATAATGAAAACGCAATTTCTGTTTTTCTTCTAGACGAATACGATATTGCGATCTTTTCCCGGAACGCAA